ACTGCCGGGGGATAGAGTCAAAATCGAAATAAGTAGGTATGATTCAACCAGGGGGCGTATAATTTATAGACTTCGCAACAAAGATTCGAACGATTAGATAGATGATTTTTGAAAACATTCCTTTTATGGGAGATACAATTCGAAGCTAAAAAATACAAGAGACTTATTTTCTTCCAAGAAATAGATTCCCAATTAAGGTAAGGAGTGAGAAATATGAAAATAAGGGCTTCTGTTCGTAAAATTTGTGAAAAATGTCGACTGATCCGTAGGCGCGGACGAATTATAGTGATTTGTTCCAATCCGAGACATAAACAGAGACAAGGATAATCTTTCTAAAGTTTCTCAAGGAAGGCCCATGTAAAAATAAAGGATCTGTTTTAACATGAAATGGATATCTCCATATCTTTCTATATATTTCTGATTCATATTTATGAGATGATAAAATATGGCAAAACCTATACCAAGAATTGGTTCGCGTAGGAATGGGCGTATTGGTTCACGTAAGAGTGGACGTAGAATACCAAAAGGAGTTATTCATGTTCAAGCGAGTTTCAACAATACCATTGTAACTGTTACAGATGTACGAGGTCGAGTGGTTTCTTGGGCCTCCGCCGGTACTTCTGGATTCAAAGGCACAAGAAGAGGGACACCCTATGCTGCTCAAGCCGCCGCTTTAAATGCTATTCGTACTGTAGTTGATCAGGGTATGCAACGAGCAGAAGTTATGATAAAAGGTCCCGGTCTCGGAAGAGACGCAGCATTACGGGCCATTCGTAGAAGTGGTATACTATTAAGTTTCGTACGTGATGTAACACCTATGCCACATAATGGATGTCGACCTCCTAAAAAAAGACGTGTGTAAAAATAAGAATTAAATGGATTTCAAGAGAAATAAATGATTCAATGATCTAATCAAATAATAATATTAGTATGGTTCGAGAGGAAATAGCAGGATCCACTCGAACACTACAGTGGAAATGTGTTGAATCAAGAGTAGACAGTAAGCGTCTTTATTATGGTCGTTTCATTCTGTCCCCACTCATGAAAGGGCAAGCCGATACCATAGGTATTGCCATGCGAAGGGCTTTACTTGGAGAAATAGAAGGAACATGTATCACACGTGCAAAATCTGAGAAGGTGCCGCATGAATATTCTACGATAGTAGGTATTGAGGAATCGGTACACGAAATTTTAATAAATTTGAAAGAAATTGTATTGAGAAGTAATCTGTATGGAGTTAGAGACGCATCCATTTGTGTCAGGGGTCCTAGATACGTAACCGCTCAAGATATCATCTCACCACCTTCCGTGGAAATAGTTGACGCAACACAGCATATAGCTAACCTGACGGAACCAATTGATTTGCGTATTGGATTACAAATCAAGAGAGATCGCGGATACCGTATGAACCCCACAAATAACTCTCAAGATGGAAGTTATCCTATAGATGCTGTATCCATGCCTGTCCGAAATGCGAATCATAGTATTCATTCTTATGGGAATGGAAATGAAAAACAAGAAATACTTTTTCTAGAAATATGGACGAATGGAAGTTTAACTCCTAAGGAAGCGCTTTATGAAGCTTCTCGTAATTTGATTGATTTATTTATTCCTTTTCTACACGCGGAGGAAGGGGGCATTCATTTCAAGGAAAATAAAAAAAGGTTTACTCTACCCCCTTTTACCTTTCAAAATGGGTTAACTAATCTAAAGAAAAACAAAAAAGGAATTCCATTGAAATGTATTTTTATTGACCAATCAGAACTATCCCCCAGGACCTATAATTGTCTCAAAAGGTCCAATATACATACATTATTGGACCTTTTGAGTAACAGTCAAGAGGATCTTATGAGAATTGAATATTTTCGCGCAGAAGATGTAAAACAGATATTGGACACTCTACAGAAGCATTTCGCAATCAATTTACCTAAGAATAAGTTTTTATTTTAAATCTATTAGAATTATTTCATATTTTTTTTTATAAATAAAGATTATAAAGAAAAAACTTGATTTTTGATCTTCGACACGCGATACATATTTTCGCGAAATAGATCATAATAAAATTCATGTATCTAGGGAGGATTCACTTTAGAAGCGACTATTCCCTAGATACCCACATCGTGATATTTCGCAGTTGAATCAATTTGAAAAAGACCTAAAGTTAGAGATTTATCAATAGGTAACGTTGCCCCAATACCTAACCAAAGAGCTACTGCGGTACCGATCAAAAAGACTGTTGTAGCTACTGGACGACGAAATGGATTTTGGAATTTATTAACATTCTCCAAAAAGGGTACTGTCAATAATCCTGTTGGTACTGAAACCATTAAAAGAACACCCAATAACTTATTGGGTACTGTGCGAAGTATTTGAAATACGGGAAAGAAGTACCATTCGGGTAATATTTCCAAAGGAGTTGCAAATGGATCCGCTGGTTCACCAATCATTGATGGTTCTAGAACTGCTAAGCCTACATTACATGCAATAGTACCTAGAATTA